AAAAATCTGAAAATATCCTCTAATGTCGAGGGAATTGCACGTATAGAGATTCAAAAAAGAATCGATTTGATTCAGGTCATAATCTATATGGGATTCCCCAAGTTATTAATAGAAGATAGGACTCGAAAAATCGAAGAATTACAGTTCAATGTACAAAAAGAACTCAATTGTGTAAACCGAAAACTCAACATTGCTATTACAAGAATTGTAAACCCTTATGGGCACCCCAATATTCTTGCAGAATTTATAGCCGGACAATTAAAGAATAGAGTTTCATTTCGCAAAGCAATGAAAAAAGCTATTGAATTAACTGAACAGGCAGGTACAAAAGGAATTCAAGTACAAATTGCAGGGCGTATCGACGGAAAAGAAATTGCACGTGTCGAATGGATCAGAGAAGGTAGGGTTCCTCTCCAAACCATTCGAGCCAAAATAGATTATTGTTCCTACGCAGTTCGAACTATCTATGGGGTTTTAGGTATCAAAATTTGGATATTTGTAGACGAGGAATAATAAGCATTTACTTGACTTGTATTTAGTTCTATTTAGTGATAAAAAAAAATGAACAATTCTATAAGGTTGAATAAAAATTCGATTAATCGTTTGATATAATTGCTATGCTTAGTGTGTGACTCGTTGGTTTTTTTAGGATTAGGATTCAAAAAAATGGAACAACCCATAATACGAACTAATAACTATAGAACTAATAACCAACTCATCGCTTCGCATTATCTGGATATAAAGAAAGAACCAGTCAAAATATGATATATAAGTCATATCATTGTAGCAACTGAAATCTTTTTTGCATAAACAAAAAAGAAAAGTATACAGATAAATGGAAAGGCGAGAGAAAGATAGAAAAAGAATATCAACGATATATGATTCCAATATGTACGGTCTATGAGTCATCTCATAAAAGGGAATGTAATAAAGCATCAATACTGAATTGATCCATAATTAGACAAATACGTGGATAGAACCAAAAATCAAGAGCCCCGAGTCAATAAAGACTGAGAAGGTTGACTCAAAAACGAATTTCATTAGGGGCTCCATTGTAAAATTCAGACCTAACCATTACTCGAGAGGTGGTGGGAACGACAGAACCTGTGAATGCATAAGATTCTATTGAAAACGAATCCTAATGGTTCATTGGGTAGGATGGCGGAACGAACCAGAAACCAATTTCTTTTTTTTTTGAAAGGTTATGTCATAGACTAATCTTACAACTGAATGTTGAAGGAGTAAATATTCGCCCGCGAATTTTTTTTTAGAAATTTGAGTCAATTCGATAGGATAATAAAAAGCAAAACAAAATAAAGATTCATTATAACGTTATACCTAATACCTAAACGACATTATCTAAAAATAGAATACGTGTTTAATTATATATCAAAAGATAAAAAAAAATTCTATTAAATGATATTTCAAAGAATCCCCCGATTCAGTATATTATTCACCACGTATATTATTTTTTAATCGTTTAATTCGCGAGGAGCTGGATGAGAAGAAACTCTCATGTCCGGTTCTGTAGTAGAGATGGGTGGAATTGATAAACAACCATCAACTATAACCCCAAAAGAACCAGATTCCGTAAACAACATAGAGGAAGAATGAAAGGAATATCTTATCGAGGTAATCGTATTTGCTTTGGTAGATATGCTCTTCAAGCGCTTGAACCCGCTTGGATCACATCTAGACAAATAGAAGCGGGTCGGCGAGCAATGACACGAAATGCACGCCGCGGTGGAAAAATATGGGTACGTATATTTCCAGACAAACCCGTTACAGTAAGACCTACAGAAACACGTATGGGTTCGGGGAAAGGATCTCCCGAATATTGGGTAGCTGTTGTTAAACCCGGCAGAATACTTTATGAAATGAGCGGAGTAGCAGAAAATATAGCCAGAAGGGCTATTTCAATAGCGGCATCCAAAATGCCTATACGAACCCAATTCATTCTTTCGGTATAGGATAGGAAGAACCAAAGGAAATCGTTTTTTGTATAAAAAAACAATTGCAGGTTTCTTGTTTTGTTTTGAACAAACAATATTTCTTTTTTTTTTATTTCACCCTTTACATTGAAAAAGACAAAAAAAAAAAACGATATGATTCAACCTCAAACCCATTTGAATGTAGCGGATAACAGCGGGGCCCGAAAATTGATGTGTATTCGAATCATAGGAGCTAGTAATCGACGATATGCTCATATTGGTGACGTTATTGTTGCTGTAATCAAAGAAGCAGTACCAAATACACCTCTAGAAAGATCGGAAGTGGTCCGAGCTGTAATTGTACGTACTTGTAAAGAACTCAAACGCGACAACGGTATGATAATACGATATGATGACAATGCTGCAGTTGTTATTGATCAAGAAGGAAATCCAAAAGGAACCCGAATTTTTGGCGCGATCCCCCGGGAATTAAGACAGTTAAATTTCACTAAAATCGTTTCATTAGCACCTGAAGTATTATAAGGGAAGACCGTGATGTAGTTTATAGTATTTGAATGAAATAGATTAATTTAATTAGTAGATTGTTTATATATCACGTATATACCTTTAATAATTCATAAATATTTATGAATTAAAAAAAAAAAGAAAAAGAGCATGTTGATTATATCAAAATTCGGGGGCAACAATAATCTTAGTTTATCATGAGTAAAGACACTATTGCTGACATAATAACCTCTATACGAAATGCTGACATGAATGAAAAAAGAACAGTTCGAATACCATCTACTTACATCACTGAAAATATTGTTAAAATCCTTTTACGAGAAGGTTTTATTGAAAACGTGAGAAAACATCAAGAAAGCAATAAATATTTTTTAGTTTTAACCCTACGACATAGGAGAAATAGGAAAGGAGCGTATAGAACTCTTTTAAATTTAAAACGGATCAGCCGGCCTGGCCTACGAATCTATTCTAACTATCAACGAATTCCGAGAATTTTAGGCGGAATGGGGATTGTAATTCTTTCTACTTCTCGAGGTATAATGACAGACCGAGAGGCTCGAATAGAAGGAATCGGCGGAGAAATTTTGTGTTATATATGGTAATCTTTCTGATAGCCGAATTATATGCGGAACTTGCCTATTTGTTTTGTGAAAAAAAAGGTAAAAAGGTAGGTTTCTAATACTATGCCTCTTAGATTCGTTGATACTTCAAGGCCGTTTTCCCTGGAATGAAAGAAAAAAAAGATTCGCGAGGTTTTAATTACTGAACTACGTCCCAATGGTATGTATGTTTCGAGTTCGTTTAGATAATGAAAATCTGATTCTGGGTTTTGCTTCGGGAAGGGTTCAACGTAATTTTATACGTATACTACCAGTAAATAGAATCAAAATTGTGGTAAGTTCTTATGATTCAACTAAAGGACATATAATTTGTATACTCTTTTGTATACTCTAAAGTAAAGACTCACATAATTAGGTGGTTTTTTCAATTTCAACATTCTTTCGTGGGGATACAATTCGAAGTTAAAGATTTTAAGAAACTTATTTTCTTCCAATTAAGTAGATTCAGAATTAAGAAAAGGAGTGACAAATATGAAAATAAGGGCCTCTGTTCGTAAAATTTGTGAAAAATGTCGATTGATCCGTAGGCGGGGACGAATTATAGTAATTTGTTCCAACCCGAGACATAAACAAAGACAAGGATAATCTTTGTAAAACAAAAAGGACTTCCGAAATCTAAAGGACCTGATGTACAGATGTACAAAAAAATCAGTAAAAAACCAGGATCTGTTTTGACATGAAATGGATATATCCATATATCTCTGACTTATATTTATGAGATGATAAAATATGGCAAAACCTATACCAAAAATTGGTTCACGTAGAAATAGACGTATTGGTTCACGTAAGAATGTGCGTAGAATACCAAAGGGAGTTATTCATGTTCAAGCAAGTTTCAACAATACCATTGTGACTGTTACAGATGTACGAGGTCGAGTAATTTCTTGGTCCTCCGCCGGTACTTGTGGATTCAAGGGTACAAGAAGAGGGACACCATTTGCCGCCCAAACCGCAGCGGGAAATGCTATTCGGACAGTGGTGGATCAAGGTATGCAACGAGCAGAAGTCATGATAAAGGGCCCGGGTCTCGGGAGAGATGCGGCATTAAGAGCTATTCGTAGAAGTGGCATACTATTAAGTTTCATACGGGATGTAACCCCTATGCCACATAATGGCTGTAGGCCCCCCAAAAAAAGACGTGTGTAAACATTGAAGAGATTTCAAGAGAAATAAATAATTCAATGATTTGATCAAATAATATTACTATGGTTCGAGAGAAAGTAACAGTATCTACTCGGACACTACAGTGGAAGTGTGTTGAATCAAGAGCAGACAGTAAGCGTCTTTATTATGGACGCTTTATTCTGGCCCCACTTATGAAAGGCCAAGCCGATACAATCGGCATCGCGATGCGAAGAGCCTTACTCGGAGAAATAGAAGGGACATGTATTACACGTGCAAAATCTGAGAAAATACCACATGAATATTCTACCATCGTAGGTATTCAAGAATCTGTACATGAAATTTTAATGAATTTGAAAGAAATTGTATTGAGAAGTAATCTGTATGGAACTCGTAACGCGTCTATTTGTGTCAAGGGTCCTGGATATGTAACTGCTCAAGACATTATTTTACCACCCTCTGTGGAAATCGTTGATAATACACAGCATATAGCTAATCTAACAGAACCCATTAATTTGTGTATTGAATTACAAATCGAGAGGAATCGTGGATATCGTATAAAAACTCCAAATAACTTTCAAGACGGCAGTTATCCTATAGATGCTGTATTCATGCCCGTTCGAAATGCGAATCATAGTATTCATTCTTATGTGAATGGGAATGAAAAACAAGAGATACTTTTTATCGAAATATGGACAAATGGAAGTTTAACTCCTAAAGAAGCACTTCATGAAGCATCTCGGAATTTGATTGATTTATTTATTCCCTTTTTACATGCAGAAGAAGAAAACTTACATTTCGA